CGAAAATGATTATATTCAACAAATCATAAAGATATTGGAACTTTATATTTTATTTTAGGAATTTGATCAGGACTAGTTGGAACTTCCTTAAGACTTTTAATTCGAGCCGAATTGGGAACCCCAGGTTCATTAATTGGAAATGATCAAATCTATAATACTATTGTAACTGCTCATGCTTTTATTATAATTTTTTTTATAGTTATACCTATTATAATTGGAGGATTTGGAAATTGATTAGTTCCTCTTATATTAGGAGCTCCTGATATAGCATTTCCTCGAATAAATAATATAAGATTTTGACTTCTTCCTCCTTCATTAATACTTTTAACTGCCAGAAGTATTGTAGAAAATGGAGTAGGAACAGGATGAACTGTTTACCCTCCTCTTTCCTCAAATATTGCTCATAACGGAAGTTCTGTTGATTTAGCTATTTTTTCTCTTCATTTAGCTGGAATTTCTTCAATTTTAGGAGCTGTTAACTTTATTACTACAGCAATTAATATACGAATAGATAACATATCATTAGATCAAATACCACTATTTGTTTGAGCTGTAATTATTACAGCTTTATTGTTATTATTATCATTACCAGTTTTAGCAGGTGCAATCACTATATTACTTACTGATCGAAATTTAAACACTTCATTTTTTGATCCTGCAGGTGGAGGAGATCCTATTTTATATCAACATTTATTTTGATTTTTTGGTCATCCAGAAGTATATATTTTAATTTTACCTGGATTTGGAATAATTTCTCATATTATTGCCCAAGAAAGAGGAAAAAAAGAAACTTTTGGATGTTTAGGAATAATTTATGCAATAATAGCAATTGGATTATTAGGATTTGTAGTTTGAGCTCATCATATATTTACTGTTGGAATAGATATTGACACTCGAGCATATTTTACATCAGCAACTATAATTATTGCTGTTCCAACAGGAATTAAAATTTTTAGATGATTAGCAACACTTCATGGAACACAAATTAATTTAAGATCATCTATATTATGAAGATTAGGATTTGTATTTTTATTTACTGTTGGGGGATTGACAGGAGTAGTTTTAGCTAATTCATCAATTGATATTTCATTACATGATACTTACTATGTAGTAGCTCATTTCCATTATGTATTATCTATAGGAGCCGTATTTGCAATTATAGCAGGATTTATTCATTGATATCCATTATTTAGTGGATTAACATTAAATATTAAAATATTAAAAATTCAATTTTTAACAATATTTATTGGAGTTAATATAACTTTTTTTCCACAACATTTTTTAGGGCTTGCTGGTATACCTCGTCGATATTCAGATTATCCAGATATATTTATATCATGAAATATTATTTCTTCTTTAGGGTCATATATTTCATTAATTGCTTTAATATTCATATTAATCATTGTTTGAGAATCATTTATAACTCAACGAAACATTATTTTTACATTAAACTTATCATCATCAATTGAATGATATCAAAATCTTCCACCAGCAAATCATTCATATAATGAACTTCCAAATTTAAGTAATTAACATTCTATCTAATATGACAGATTATATGTAATGGATTTAAACCCCATTTATAAAGATTATTTCTTTTTTTAGAAATGATAACTTGATCTAATCTTAATTTTCAAAATAGAGCATCACCATTAATAGAACAAATTATTTTTTTTCATGATCATACTTTAATCATTTTAATTATAATTACTATTTTAGTAGGGTACATTATATTAAGATTATTTTTTAACAAATTTAATAATCGATTTTTATCAGAAAATCAACTTATTGAATTAATTTGAACTATTATTCCAGCTATTACTTTAATTTTTATTGCTCTTCCATCATTAAAATTATTATATTTATTAGATGAATTAAATAACCCATTAATTACTTTAAAAACAATTGGACATCAATGATATTGAAGATATGAATACTCAGATTTTAAAAATATTGAATTTGATTCATATATAATTCAATTAGAAAATAATCAAAATTTTCGTCTTTTAGATACAGATAATCGAGTCATTATTCCCATAAATAATCAAATTCGAATTTTAATTACCGCATCAGATGTAATTCATTCATGAACTATTCCCTCATTAGGAGTAAAAGTAGATGCTAATCCTGGACGTTTAAATCAAACAAGATTTTTTATTAATAACCCAGGATTATTTTTTGGTCAATGTTCAGAAATTTGTGGTACTAATCATAGATTTATACCTATTACAATTGAAAGAATTCCATTAAAAAATTTTATTAATTGAATTAATAATTATTCATCATTAGATGACTGAAAGTAAGTATTGGTCTCTTAAACCACTTTATAGTAACATAACATTTACTTTTAATGAAAAAAAAAAATTAGTTAAATTAATAACATAAATATGTCAAATTTAAATTATTATAATAAATGTAATATTTTTTTATCCCACAAATAATACCTATCAACTGAATTCTAATATTTATATTTTTTTTTATTACTTTTTCCATATTTTTAATAATAAATTATTTTAATTATTCATGTAATTTTAATAAAAACTTATGTAAATCAAATAATTCAAATATAAATCTTAATCATAATAATTTAATTTGAAAATGATAACAAATTTATTTTCAATTTTAGATCCCTCAACAAATATTTTTAATTTACCATTAAATTGATTAAGAACTTTATTAGGGTTAATATTTATTCCATTAATATTTTGATTTATCCCTAATCGTTTTACCCTTTTATGAAATATTATTTTAAATAAATTACATATTGAATTTAAAATTTTATTAAATCAAGACAAAATAAAAGGATATACTTTTTTATTTATTACTTTATTTTATTTAGTTTTATTTAATAATTTTTTAGGATTATTCCCACATATTTTTACTTCTACAAGACATATAATTATAACTTTAACTCTTTCATTACCAATATGATTAAGTTTTATATTATACGGATGAATTAATAATTATCAACATATATTTACTCATTTAATTCCTCAAGGAACACCATCAATTTTAATACCTTTTATAGTATTAATTGAAACTATTAGAAATATTATTCGACCAGGAACTTTAGCTATTCGATTAACAGCTAATATAATTGCAGGTCATTTACTTATAAATTTATTAGGAAGTACTGGAACAAAAATTTCTAATTATTTAATAATTATTTTAATTATTACTCAATTTTTATTATTAACCTTAGAATTAGCAGTAAGAATTATTCAATCTTATGTAATTGCTATTTTAAGTACTTTATATTCTAGTGAAATTAACTAATGTCAACTAACCACTCAAACCACCCTTATCATTTAGTAGATTATAGACCATGACCTATTACTGGAGCTATTGGAGTTTTAACTTTAGTAACAGGATTAACTAAATGATTTCACATATTTAATATAAATATTTTAATATTAGGATATTTAATTACTCTATTAACTATATATCAATGATGACGAGATATTTGTCGAGAAGGAACATTTCAAGGTAAGCATACAATTTTAGTTTCAAAAGGATTACGATGAGGAATAATTTTATTTATTATTTCTGAAGTATTTTTTTTTATCTCATTTTTTTGATCATTTTTTCATAATAGATTATCCCCAGATATTAACATTGGATCTAATTGACCCCCTCAAAATATTATTCCATTTAATCCATTTCAAATTCCTTTATTAAATACTGTTATTCTTTTATCTTCCGGAATTACTATCACTTGAGCCCATCACGCTTTAATAGAAAATAATTATAATCAAACTAAACAAAGATTACTTTTAACTATTATTTTAGGAATTTATTTCACAATTCTTCAAGCATATGAGTACTATGAAGCTCCTTTTTCTATTGCAGATAGAATTTATGGATCTACTTTTTTTGTAGCAACAGGATTTCATGGACTTCATGTAATAATTGGAACTACATTTTTATTAATTTGTTATTTTCGACATTTAAATTTTCATTTCTCTATAAATCATCATTTCGGATTTGAAGCAGCAGCATGATATTGACATTTTGTAGATGTCGTTTGATTATTTTTATATATTTCAATCTATTGATGAGGAAACTAACTATTTATATAATATAATTAGTATATTTGACTTCCAATCAAAAAGTTTAAAATAATTAATATAAATAATTTCTAATTTAATTACTTTATGTATTATCATTACAATTTTATCTAATTTAATAATAATAATTTCAACTTTAATTTCTAAAAAATCACACTTAGACCGAGAAAAATCTTCTCCATTTGAATGTGGATTTAACCCACAATTTTCTACTCGAATACCTTTTTCTCTTCATTTTTTTTTAATTACATTAATTTTTTTAATTTTTGATGTAGAAATTGCTTTAATTTTACCTATAATTGAAACATTTAAATTAACAAATTTACTCATATGATTTTTACTAAGAATATTTTTTTTTTTAATTTTATTAATAGGAATTTATCATGAATGAAATCAAAATATATTAAAATGATTAAATTAAAAAAAAAAGGATTAAAGTTTATATATTTAAAACTTTTGATTTGCATTCAAAAAAAATTAAATTTTTAATTTATCTTAATTTTATTTATAAAAAAAGCAAAAAATTTTGCATTTAATTTCGACTTAAACTTTGAGAATAACTTAACTCCTTATATTTATTAATTGAAACCAAATAGAGGTATATCACTGTTAATGATAAAATTGAATATTTTATTCCAATTGAAATATATAACTTTAAGCTTCTAACTTATAATATAGTGATTAAAATCATTAATATTTCTATTTATTTACTTACTTACTTTTTCTACTTACTTCTTCTTTTCTTTATTTATTTTTTTTTTTAAAAAAAAAATGAATGAAATTTATATAGTTTAAAAAAAAACATTACACTTTCAATGTAAAAATAAAATTATTTAATTAAATTTTTTTAAATATAAAAATATTTAAAAATATTACTATTTCCTTAATATCTTCAATATTATGCTCTAAATAAATAAGCTATTTAAATTAAATTACATTTTTTTTTTATATTTAATTTAAATATTCATCAAAATAATATTATATATATATATATATATATATAATTAATTTAAATTAAAAATAAAACTAAATATAAAAATTATTATAAAAAAAAAAAAATCTAAATAAATAAATTTTAAAATTATTAATATGAAAAAAAAAATAAAATTTAGAACAATTTTTTAAAATTATATTTATTCCATAACCTCTAAATAATTCTCTTCAACCATAATCAATTACTTTCAATAAATTATAAGAAAAATTTAAAAAATAATAATTTATTTTATAAACAGTTAATTTAGGAATATATCATATATAAAAAAAAAAATTACTTAATTTATAACTATAAATATACTTATTTAAAGAATAAATATTCATATTACTAATAATATATCCTAAAATTCCTCCTATAAAACTAACATTTAATACTATTAATTTTAATTTTAAAGGTAAGTAAATATAATAAGGATAAAAAAATATCAATCAATTTAATATTTTACCACTAATTAATGCTATAAATAATAAAACTAATATTCCTTTTACTATATAATAATCTTCAAAAAAATTATAAATCCTTATTAAATTAAAATCATTAATTATTAAATAAAAAATTAAACGAATAGTATAATATATCGTTAAACCTGTTGATAAATAATATAAAAAAAAAATTATAATATTTAAATTTCTTAAAGAAACTAATTCTAAAATTAAATCTTTTGAATAAAATCCAGATAAAAATGGAATTCCACATAAAGATATATTAGAAACTAAAAAACTTATTCTAATTAAAGGAATAAAAGATCTTATTCCACCTATATAACGAATATCTTGATTTCTTCTTAAAATATGAATAATTGCCCCAGCTCTTATAAATAATAAAGCTTTAAATATAGCATGAGTTAAAAGATGAAATAAAGCTAAATCATAAAATCCCATTCTTAAAATACTTATTATTAATCCTAATTGTCTTAATGTAGACAAAGCAATAATTTTTTTTAAATCAAATTCATAATTAGCAACAATTCCAGCCATAAATATAGTTAATCCTGATATAATTAATAAAATTTTAAAAAATAGTCTATTAACTAATAAAAAATTAAATCGAATTATTAAATAAACACCTGCAGTAACCAATGTAGAAGAATGAACTAATGAAGATACAGGAGTTGGAGCTGCTATAGCTGCAGGTAATCAAGCTCTAAATGGAATTTGAGCTCTTTTAGTTATTGCAGCTAAAACAATTAAACACATAATATATTTTATCGAAATATCATTAATTATAAATTCTAAATAATAAATATAATTTCAACTTCCATAATTTAATATTCAACAAATTACTATTATAATACAAACATCACCAATACGATTAGATAAAGCAGTTAATATGCCTGCATTATAAGATTTTTCATTTTGATAATAAATAACTAAACAATAAGAAATTAAACCTAAACCATCTCAACCTAATAAAATACTAACAATATTAGGACTAATAATTAAAAATATTATTGATAAAACAAATAATAAAACTAAAATAATAAATCGATTAATATTAAATTCTGAACTTATATAACCTTTTCTATAATAAATGACAACAGAAGAAATTAAAAAAACAAATCTTAAAAATAATAAAGAAATTCAATCAATTAAAATTGAAAAAACTAAACAAATTCTATTAATATTAATAATCTCCCACTCAAAAAAATAAATTAAATTATTATTAAAAAAAAAAATAAATATATAAAAATTCACCAAACTTATAAAAAATAAAAAAAAAAAACTAAAATAAAAAATATAATTTTTTAAAATTAAAATAATTTAAAATGAAATCATCATATTTTTGATACCACAAATCAATATTTTTTATTAAATTATTTAAATAAAATCAAATTATCACATAATCTATCTTTAAAATTAAAATATTTAAAGGAAATCAATGTAAAAACAACAATAAATATTCACGAGATAATCCTATATAAAATCTATATATACCCTGATAATATTTACCATGCTGAGAATATGAATATAAATATAATCTATAACCTGCTCTAAAAAATATAATTAATATAAGAACAAAAATTAAATAATATGATCATCTTATAATTCTATTTATTAACCTAATTTCTCCTCCTAAATTTAAAGAAGGAGGAGACGACATATTACTAATTAATAATAAAAACCATCATAATCTTAATGAAGGTATTAATCTTATTATTCCCTTATTAATATATAAACTTCGACTATAAAATCGTTCATAATTAATATTAACTAAACAAAATATACCAGATGAACATAACCCATGACCAATTATTAAAAGATATGAACCTATAAATCCTCAATAATTTAATGTTATTATACCAGATAATACTAAACCTATATGACAAACTGAAGAATAAGCAATTAAAGATTTTATATCAACTTGAAAAAAACAAATAAATCTAATATATAGACCCCCAATTAATCTAATTATAATTCAAATAATTCTATATTTTAAATTAATTTGTTGAAATATAATTATAACACGTAAAATACCATAACCTCCTATTTTTAAAAGAAGACCAGCTAAAATTATTGAACCTGAAATAGAAGCTTCAACATGAGCTTTTGGTAATCATAAATGTAAAAAAAATATAGGTATTTTTACTAAAAAAGCTAAAATTATTACTAAATATAAAAAAAAAATATTTTGATTATAGAATTTTATATAATAAATTAAAACAGAATCAATATTTTTAAAAATAAAAAAAATACCCAATAACATAGGTAAAGAAGCAAAAAAAGTATAAAAAAATAAATATACCCCAGCTTGAATACGTTCAACTCGATAACCTCAACCAATAATTAAAAATAAAGTTGGGATTAACCTACCTTCAAAAAATAAATAAAACATAAATAAATTCAAAAAACTAAAAGTTAAATATAATATTAATATTAAAAAAATAATAATAAATAAAAAAAAATTTAAATGAAATTTAAATTTTAATAAACTTTCTCTTGCTATAATTATTAAAGAACAAATTCAAATTCTCAAAATAATTAAACCATAAAAAATTATATCAAATCCTAAATTTATCCTTAAATTAAAAAAATAATTTAAATTTAAATTTATATTTATTAATAAATATATAATAAAAAAAAAAAACATTGAATAACTCAAAATATTTTTTCAATAAAACATAAAGGAATTAAAAAAACTATTATAATAAAAAATTTCATAATTTATAATAAATTAAAACTTTGAAAATAATCATTACCATAAGTACGAATTATAGAAATTAAAATAGATAAACCTAAAACCCCCTCACAAACAGAAAAAACTAAAAATACTATTAAAAAATAAAAATTATATTCAAAAAAAGATAAAAAAAAAAAAAAAAAAAAAAAAACTCTTAATACTATAAATTCTAATCTTAAAAGAACAATTAATAAATGTTTATATTGAGAAACAAAAATCATATTACCCCAAAAAAATATTACAAAAAAAACAAATATTATATTATAAAAAATTACCATTTAAATTAATATATTTATTTATTTTATTAAAATAAATAATTATTAATTGAATTCATATATATATATATATATATATATATATATATATATATATGTTTTTATAGTTTATAATAAAACATTGGTCTTGTAAATCAAAATAAAATTTAATATTTTAAAAACTTCAAAGAAAAAAATTATTTTTTATCTATAATTTCCAAAATTATTATTTTTATTAAACTACTCTTTGAAATATTAAAAATTATTTTTAGAATTACTATTATTATTATTTCTGTTATCATATTTTTTCTTATAAATCCTCTTTCAATAGGATTAATAATTTTAATTCAAACAATATTATTATGTTTTATTACAGGAATAATAATTAATACTTATTGATTTTCTTACATTTTATTTTTAACTTTTTTAGGGGGACTTTTAGTAATATTTATTTATGTTGCAAGAATTGCATCTAATGAACTTTTTCAAATCTCATTAAATAATATCTTATATATAATAATAATAATTTTATTAATTTTATTTTTAATATACAATAAATCACTAAACCTAAAATTTTTAAATTTAATTTTTAATGAAGAAATAATTAATTTTTTTTTAATAATTATTTTTTTTTTTTATAATGAAAATAAAATAAACTTATGTAAATTATATAATAATCAAACATATCTTTTAATAATTTTAATAATTATTTATTTATTATTACTCTTTAAAACTACAGTTAAAATTTCAAATGCTTATCAAGGACCTCTACGAACTAATTAATATATATATATATATATATATATATATTTATAATGACAAATAAATTAAATAAAAAAATTATAAAAAATCATCCTATTTTAAAAATTATAAATAATTCATTTATTAATCTACCAACACCATTAAATATTTCATCATGATGAAATTTTGGATCATTATTAGGAATATGCTTAATTACTCAAGTCATTACAGGATTATTTTTAACTATATATTATACTGCAAATATTGAATTAGCATTTAATAGAGTAAATCATATTTGTCGAAATGTAAATTATGGATGACTAATTCGTACTTTACATGCTAATGGAGCCTCATTTTTTTTTATTTGCATCTATATACATATTGGTCGAGGAATTTATTATGAATCATTTATATTTAAAAATACATGAATAGTAGGAATTTTAATTTTATTTATTTTAATAGCAACAGCTTTTATAGGATATGTATTACCTTGAGGACAAATATCTTTTTGAGGAGCAACAGTAATTACTAATTTACTATCAGCCATTCCTTATTTAGGAAATTCATTAGTAATATGAATTTGAGGAGGATTTGCAGTAGATAATGCAACATTAACACGATTTTATACATTTCATTTTTTATTTCCATTCATTTTAATAATAATATCAATAATTCATCTTTTATTTCTTCATCAAACAGGATCTAATAATCCATTAGGAATTAATAGAAATATTGATAAAATTCCATTTCATCCATTTTTTTCATTTAAGGATATTTTTGGATTTTTAATTGTTATACTTTTATTAATTACATTAACTTTAATTAATCCATATATACTTAGTGATCCAGATAATTTTATTCCAGCAAATCCACTAGTAACCCCTATTCATATTCAACCAGAATGATATTTTTTATTTGCATATGCTATTTTACGATCTATTCCAAATAAACTTGGAGGAGTAATTGCCTTAGTTATATCAATTGCTATTTTAATTATTATACCATTAACATTTAACAAAAAAATTCAAGGAATCCAATTTTATCCATTAAATCAAATTTTATTTTGAATTATAGTTAATACTATAATTTTATTAACTTGAATTGGAATAAAACCAGTAGAACCTCCTTATATTTTAACAGGTCAAATTTTAACTATCATTTATTTTTCTTATTTTATTATCAATCCTATAATTTGCAAAATATGAGATAATTTAATTTTCAATAAATAAAATTAATGAGCTTGATTAAAGCATTTGTTTTGAAAACTTAAAAAAGAATTTCAATATTCTATTAATTTATTTAATATTTATTATAATACTAAAAAAAAATTAATATTTAAAATAATTTAAACCCTAAAAAAAATAATAAAAAATTTAAAGATAAAGGTAAATAAATTTTTCAACACAAATATATTAACTTATCATAACGATAACGAGGTAAAGTTCCACGAACTCAAATAAATAAATAAGAAATGAAACTTAATTTTAAATAAAAATATAATCTCAATCTATAACCCCCTATAAATATAATAATAAATATTAAACTTATAAATAAAATACTAGAATATTCAGATAAAAAAATTAAAACAAACCCTCCTCTTCTATATCCAATATTAAATCCTGAAACTAATTCACTTTCACCTTCAGCAAAATCAAAAGGAGTTCGATTAGTCTCAGCCAATCTTGAAGAAAATCAAACTATTATTAAAGGAATTATTAAAAAAATAAATCAAATAAAATCTTGATAAACACTATATAAATTTAAATTAAAACTCATAATAATAATAATTCTAGATAATATAATTAAAATTAAACTAACTTCATAAGAAATAGTTTGAGCGACAGCTCGTAAACCACCTAAAAGAGCATAACTTGAATTAGAAGATCATCCAGAAACCATTAAAGTATAAACTCCTATACTAGTACAACAAAAAAAAAATAAAATACCAAGATTAAAATTTAATATATTAAAATAATAAGGAATAATTATTCAAATTAATAAAGATAAATTAAAACTAATAACAGGAGAAAAATAATAACAAAAATAATTAGATAAATTTAAATAAACTTGACCTTTAGTAAATAATTTAATACCATCAGAAAAAGGCTGAAAAATACCAATAAAACCAACTTTATTAGGACCTTTACGAATCTGAATATATCCTAATAATTTTCGCTCTAATAAAGTTAAAAAAGCTACTCCAATTAAAACCCCAATAATTAAAAATAAAACACCTAAAAATATTAAAATATAATCTCTCAAAAAAATTACTAAATATATATATTATTATAAATATATATATTAATGATTTCTAAAATCATCACATTTTAATTCTGTCAAAATAGTTTTTATTTACTTTAATTAATAAAATTCAATTCATTAAATAAAAACTATTTTTAATAATTAATCCTTTCGAACTAAATTATTAATTTTAAATAAAGATAGAAACCAACCTGGCTTACACCGGTTTAAACTCAAATCATGTAAGATTTAATGGTCGAACAGACCAAATTATTTAAACTTTTGCATTTAAAATTTATCTTAATTCAACATCGAGGTCGCAAACTCTTATTTTTATATGTACTAAAAATAAAAATTACGCTGTTATCCCTAAAGTAATTTAATCTTATAATCAATAATATTGGATCATTAAAAATCTAATTATTTTTATTTAAATTTTTAAAAAAAGTTTTTTTAATTTTTCTATCACCCCAATAAAATATTAATTTTTAAATATAAATAATATAATAATTAATAAATAATTTATATTAAAAATAATATTAAACTTTATAGGGTCTTCTCGTCTTTTATTTTTATTTTATCTTTTTTAATAAAAAATTAAGTTCTAAATTAATTTAATTAAGACAGTTTATATTTCATCAAATCATTCATACTAGTCATCAATTAAAAAACTATTTATTATGCTACCTTTGTACAGTCAAAATACTGCAGCCCTTTAAATTTTTTTTTTCAGTGGGCAGATCAAACTTTAAATTATTAATTCAAAAAGACATGTTTTTAATAAACAAGTGAATATTTAAATTTATAAAAAAAATATAAATAAAAATTTATTTATTTAATTTTTAAAAATAATTTTGCCTAATTCCTAAAATAAAATTACCTTTAATATTTTATATTATTAAAATTAATTAATATACTAATTTTATCATAATTATTAAATAATTATAATTAAAAAAAATATTTTTATAAAAAATTAAATATAAATTTTAAATTTTATTTTATTTAAAAAAATTATTTATAAAAAATTAAAAAATATAAACAATATAAATTTTACTTTTTTTTAAATTAAAAATTATTAACATTATAAAATTTTATTTTAAAGCTTATCCCTTAAAATATAAAAAAATAATTTTTTAATATTAAAATAATTTATTTTTATTAAAAATTAATTTCAAAATTAAATATTTTTCTAAAAAAACTAAATATATTCAAAAACGATTAACATTTCATTTCTAAATAATTATAAAAAATATTTTTTCAACAATAACTTTTTTAATCATTTAACTCTTTTAAATTCGAAAAAATTAAAATTAATAAAATTTAATTAATAAACTCTGATACACAAGATACAATAAATAAAATTTACTTTTTTTAAAATAACTATTTTAAATATTTCAATTTTCTAATAATATACTATTTAACTATAAATATAAAAATTATTTCTTAATAAATACTTTAACCCCTTAACATATTTATTAATATTAATTTTTTTTTTATTTAAAAAAATTTTAATAATTAATTTTTTTTTAATAAAATTATCAATTTTCAAACTAATTGTAAAACAATAACCTTTTCAAGGTAAATGAAATACTTAATTAAGCTTTAATTTGATCTTTCTAAAAACACTTTCCAGTACCTCTACTTTGTTACGACTTATTTCAATTTATTAATGAAAGTGACGGGCAATATGTACATATTTTAATTTTCAATCATTTTAAAAAATTTTTTAAAATTACATTCAAATCCAATTTCAATTTAACTTTTCATATAAATATTCATATAAATAAATTTATTGTAATTCATTAAAACTTAATTATTAACTACATCTTGATCTGATTTAATTTATTTAAATTAAAAAAAAATTAAAATATTATTAATTTTTATAAAATATTTTTATAACAACGATATATAAATTTTTAAATTAAGTAAATTTATTCGTGGATTATCAATTAATTAACAAATTCCTCTGAACAAATTTAAATACCGCCAAATTATTTAAATTTCAAATTAATATTACTACTCTGATTTAATAATTATTTATTTTTAATAATAGGGTATCTAATCCTAGTTTAATAATAAATTTAATTAAATAATAAAATAAAATTTTTTATTATTAAAATATAATTTCACTTATTATTTTAAAATTTAAATTTAAATAAAATATATTTATTATTTTTTCAATAAAATTTATATTAATATTTGTATAACCGCAACTGCTGGCACAAATTTAGTTATTAAATTTTAATATTTCTAAATCATAATTTCTTAAATTAATTAATATTATTTAATATAAATAGTTAATAATATAATTATTATTATTAAAATAATAAAATAATAATACCAAAATTTATATTTAAAATAAATTATAAATAAAATTTTTAAACTATAAAAAATTTTTTTTTTTATGTTAAAAAATTAAATATAGATTTAATAATTATTTATTTATAATAATTTTTATATTAATAATATTTATATTAAATTTTTAATATAAAATTATATAAATAATATATTAAAATATTTAATATATATAATTAAATATTTTAATAATTCCTTTTAATTTATTTATTTATAATAATTTTTATATTAATAATATTTATATTAAATTTTTAATATAAAATTATATAAATAATATATTAAAATATTTAATATATATAATTAAATATTTTAATAATTCCTTTTAATTTATTTATTTATAATAATTTTTATATTAATAATATTTATATTAAATTTTTAATATAAAATTATATAAATAATATATTAAAATATTTAATATATATAATTAAATATTTTAATAATTCCTTTTAATTTATTTATTTATAATAATTTTTATATTAATAATATTTATATTAAATTTTTAATATAAAATTATATAAATAATATATTAAAATATTTAATATATATAATTAAATATTTTAATAATTCCTTTTAATTTATTTATTTATAATAATTTTTATATTAATAATATTTATATTAAATTTTTAATATAAAATTATATAAATAATATATTAAAATATTTAATATATATAATTAAATATTTTAATAATTCCTTTTAATTTATTTATTTATAATAATTTTTATATTAATAATAATTATTTAAACCATTGTTAATCTTTTTTACAATAAAAAAAAATTAAAAATAAGCTAAATTAAGCTTTTGGGTTCATACCTCAAATATAAAGTTAATAACTTTTTTTTAAAATTTATTAATAAAGTGCCTGAAATAAAGGATTATTCTGATAGGATAAAAAATGTAATTTAAATTACCTTTATTATATTTTATAGAATTAAACTATAACTTATAATATCAAAAATTATCGTGCATTTTACACTAAAATATAAAATATTTTTAAATTAATAATAAAATTAATAATTTTATATTTTAAATTCAATATTTAAATTTAAATAAAATATTTTTTTATTTTATTTTATTTTTTAGTACTATAATTTCCATTTCCTCTAATTCATGATTAGGTTGTTGAATTGGATTAGAAATCAATTTATTAAGATTTATTACTATTATTTATAAATCTAATAATTTATTAATATCTGAAATTTGTTTAAAATACTTTTTAATTCAAGTAATTGCTTCAATAAACCTTATTTTTTTTTTTTTAATAAATTTAACACTATTAAACAACTTGAAATTCAATCAATTTTTAGAAATTATAATTAATTCATCTCTTTTAATAAAAATAGGAGCAGTACCTTTTCATTTTTGATTTCCAAATATTATAGAAGGATTATCATGAATAAATTGTTTTATTTTAATAACTTGACAAAAAATTGCCCCAATTATTATTATTTCTTATATTTATAATTTTAATTATTTAATTTTTATTGTTATATTATCAGCAATAATTAGATCAATTGGAGGATTAAACCAAACTTCTTTACGAAAATTAATAGCTTTTTCTTCAATTAATCACTTAAGATGAATAATTATGTCTTTATTAATTAGAGAAAATCTTTGAATTTTTTATTTTATATTATATGTTTTTTTAAATACTTTAATTTGTTTATTATTTTATTCTATAAACTCTTCATTTATTAATCAATTATTTTTTAATAATTTTAATAATTACTCTAAATTAATTTTATTTATCAATTTATTATCTTTAGGTGGATTACCACCATTTTTAGGATTTTTACCTAAATGAATTATTATTAACTTTTTAATTTTTAATAGAAATTATTTTTTAACTTTTATTTTTATTTTATCTAGATTAATTATATTAATTTTTTACATTCGTATTATTTATTCAAGATTTATTTTTAATTATTTTAAAATAAAATTTTTTAATATATTTTTTAAAAATAATAATTGAAATATTTTAAATTACTTATCTTTTTTTTCAATATTTAGATTAATATTAAGAACTTTAATATTTTATTTTATATAATAAAACTTTAAGTTAAATAAACTATTAATTTTCAAAATTATTTATAAAGATAAAATATTATTCTTTAAGTTTTAATAATTTTTATTTATTCCTTTAAATTTGCAATTTAATATCATATATTGAATATAAAACAAAAAATAAATAATAATAATAATAAATAATAAAAAAGAAATTATTCTTGTATGTAAATTTACAATTTACCGCTTAATAACTCAGCCATTTTATTTTTATTTTTTTTTTATAAG